TTGAGATAGGTGCGATTCCCCCTCAAAGAACCGTATAGGAGACTTTTATCTCGTACAGCTCAAGCAAAAACACCCAAAAACCAGTTGGAGGGGAAATGGTCGACAGTTTGAAACTTTTTCATTTCTGATTTTATCTTCTCTGAAGAACCACAGAAAAAAATCCAAAAGCTCGTCTTTGTGGTGCTACTACCAAATTTCAAGTTGGCCCCGTTGTCTTTATCTTCATCTTTACGGGCCTCGTGACTGCTCTCTTCCCTATTTTTTGTTCCAATGTCGGCTTTTTTCTGATTGGTTTTCTTGCATTATTTTTTTAGTAATAGGAATTATCTTGTTAAGACCCTAGGAATCGAGTACAACCTCAGATGCATACTAGAACCACGATGATTCAATAAAAAGACGAAGCTAAGCCTAAAGATTCCCTGAGTAAGAATGATTGGATCATCCCTTATTTCACGAATACAGAACATGACGAAAATCCAAAGAAACCTAACTAAGCAAATGGGTATTTGGAAATTCGAATTCTTTGAAAAGGGTCCGGCCGAGAGGTCTGAATAAGAAGTATGAATCATAGTTCAAAACGGTCGGAATCTCTTTCCTATATTCCGTGTTTCAGATACTCCACGAAATATCTGACGGAGTCAAACCGTCTCTCTGAAGATGACAGACCCCTTCTCTGTCCGATTAATCGGATCAATTATAACAAGTCACACACTCATATTCCAGAAAGACAGAACAAAATTCCACGATCGAACTACCAAAAGAGAATAAACTCAAAATGTGAGCGCTAAAGTATTCATTTGATATTGAAAAACTAGGTTGGACTTCTTATCTCGCTAATTCATTGCAATTCCATCCAATAAAACAGAAGAATTATAAATCTCCAAAATAATAGCTAGAAATACTGCAAATAAGGCCATTGCGACACCCATCAAAGGGGTCGTTCCCCACCCCGGAGCGACTTTACCATATTCCGAATTTAAGGGTTTTAATAAACTGCCCACATTCGTTCGTTTTGGGCCGGATCGAGAATCGTTCTCAACAGTTTGGGTAACCATAAATCCTATTCTACTAATTGTGATCTGTTGACTTTGTATACGCTTCCGTTGTAAATAAATGATCTTATCATAGATCCCTTCTCTTCTTGAAAATCTCTACTAATGGAAACAGCAACCCTAGTCGCCGTCTTTCTATCTGGTTTACTTGTCAGTTTTACTGGGTATGCCTTATATACCGCTTTTGGGCACCCTTCTCAACAACTAAGAGATCCGTTCGAGGAACATGGGGACTAGTTGAAGTAATGCGCCTCGCAATGTTGCAAGGCGCATTACTTCGAGTGAAATTGGGATAATGAAAAACCCCTTATTTTTGCGTTGGAACTTTAGGCGGTTCTCGAAAAAAGATGGCGAAAAAAATGATTCCTAGCGTTGAGACTAAGAGGAATGTATAAACCAATGCTTCCATAGATTCGATCGTGATTTCCAATTATAGCTTCCATACCTATTTGTTTTTTCTTTCTTTTAGTGGGAACGATCTGTCGGCTACCGAAAAAGCAAGAGACAAAAAAACGGGGCATCAAAGCAAGCTTTCCCCCTATCAAAAGCACGAACAAATCTTATGATTCGAAACCCATCACAAGAAAAGTGGATCAAACTACTTGTCTTCTTGTCGTTGGATCTCCAAGTTTTTGGAAGGCTCCAAATTCCACTTGAGCATCCAAATCTGGGTCAATCCCAGCAAAAACATCTCTGAATAGGGTTCTAGCACCATGCCAAATGTGTCCGAAGAAGAAGAGCAAAGCAAATGAAGCATGTCCAAAAGTAAACCAACCCCTTGGACTACTTCGAAAAACCCCGTCGGATTTTAAAGTAGCACGATCTAATTCAAAAATTTCCCCCAATTGTGCGCGTCTAGCATATTTTTTCACAGTCGCAGGGTCAGTATAAGTGACTCCATTGAGTTCGCCACCGTAGAACTCAACCGTTACGCCGACTTGTTCGACACTATACTTGGATTCGGCTCGTCGAAAAGGAACATCGGCTCGAACAATCCCGGCTCCATCTACCAAAACGACCGGAAATGTTTCAAAAAAAGTGGGCATACGACGTACAAAAAGTTCCCGACCTTCTTTATCTCGAAAGAAAGGATGTCCTAACCATCCAACTGCTATTCCATCCCCGTTATCCATTGAACCCGCCCTGAATAATCCTCCTTTTGCCGGATTATTGCCGATGTAATCATAAAAGGCCAATTTTTCGGGAATTTTAGACCAAGCTTCAGATAAACTTTGATTTTCGGCTAATCCCGCACTAATTCGTCGATATATCTCTTGTTGGAAGTACCCCTGATCCCATTGATAACGAGTTGGTCCAAACAATTCGACGGGGGTAGTTGCTGAACCATACCACATAGTTCCGGCCACAACAAAAGCTGCAAAAAAAACAGCCGCAATACTACTGGAAAGGACCGTTTCGATATTACCCATGCGCAATCCCTTGTAGAGACGTTGGGGTGGTCGGACGCTAAGGTGGAATAGGCCCGCTAATATGCCCAATGTCCCAGCTGCAATATGATGAGAGGCTATTCCTCCCGGAACAAAAGGATCAAAACCTTCCATCCCCCACGCTGGATTTACCGGTTGTACTTTTCCAGTGAGCCCATAAGGATCCGACACCCATATTCCGGGACCATACAAGCCTGTTACATGAAATGCACCAAAACCAAAACAAGTCACCCCCGCGAGAAATAAATGAATTCCAAAGATCTTGGGCAAATCCAATGAAGGTTTTCCTGTACGTTCATCAGTAAATATTTCGAGATCCCAATACACCCAATGCCAGATAGCTGCTAAAAAGCACAAGCCCGAAAACAGAATATGCGCTCCAGCAACACCTTCGTAACTCCAAATACCCGAAGATGTTATAGTTCCTCCTGTGATACCCCAACCACCCCATGACTTGATTATTCCTAAACGCGTCATGAAGGGGATGACAAACATACCCTGTCTCCACATTGGATCCAGAACGGGGTCAGAAGGATCAAAAACGGCTAATTCATACAAAGCCATCGAACCGGCCCAACCAGCAACCAGAGCTGTATGCATTATATGAACAGCAAGCAACCGGCCGGGATCATTCAATACGATCGTATGAACACGATACCAAGGCAAACCCATGAAAATACCCCTTTATCAAAGAAAAAAGACACTGTGCAACTTTATTGCATTGACACGCCTTCACTCTGCTGCTGTTTCGTCCCCCGAGGAGAGGGCAATTAGTGCAGAGCAAGGGTTCATAATTTTTTGATTAGATTAGGAATAATGGAAAAATTCCGTTCGTAGGAAAAAAGAGAAGTAGATTTATTCTATACTCGATAACTACCAATACGCAATGGGACTCGTGATGCCTATCCTAGAACTGAATGTGCACATTCTTGTTCAGGATTACAGGGGCCGAGTTCTAAGACTTGCTCTTCTTTATTCGGTCTTTCGTTTTGCATTTTTGAGAAAGAACAATATGCTCAAAACAATAACACCCTTCTTACGTTTTCCCATCTAAAGTAAAATATTTTTTTCGATTTTCTTTTTCATTTTATGCCTGTTGGTGTGCCAAAACTACCTTGTGATATTCCTGACGACGCCGACGACGAAGAAGAAGAAACCAAGGAACCAACTTGGATTGACTTATAGTGCGACTTGGCAGATCTATTGGGTCATAGGGCTTTCCCCCTTCTCTCCCCGATCAAGAGATCCTCTATTTCGCCCAAAAACGATGACTCCGATCATCCCAAAATTTGGAGCGCGAAGTGCAATTCGATTTTTTTAAGGGGATTCAAATTACTATATATTAATTTCAATCATTTATGGCTGGCTCGGTTGGACTAAGAAATTAAAATCTCCAGACTTCGTTTAAAAAAACCAATTGGTAATATATCTACCATTACTCCTTCGAAAGGGATGCCTTTTTCTAAAAAAATCCTCTTTGGAACGGGAAGTGATTTTCAACTCTTCTCTTAATCAAACGAGTAATATGTATAAAGACCTCAAAAATTTACCGGAATGTACGGATTGAGACGAAAGAAGTGGTAAGGAGAGTATTTGTCCTATATGTGCAAATCGAAGGAGGGCAGATCTTTACCCGGAGTAGAGTATAAACCTAAAAAGAGTAAGATAAAAGAAACCCAGTTTGGAACAAGAAAATGCCATCGTGTTTAGATTGAACCGCGATGAAAAAATACATCAATGAAAAGTGAATTCGATCCGTTTAATGAATTCTTTTTTCTAACGAAAGGAATCAAAACTCATCTTTATCGAAAACGAAAAATCGAAGAACAAAGTAGGAGTCAGTAATGAGCCGGCTCTGCAATCCGAAAGGGGATTGGAATCTACACATTGATTTATTTGCAAAATTGTTTTGAACCGTATGCGCTAAACGGTGCCTGTACGGTTCCTACGGAATACAATTTGAACCGAATCGACCGACTTTATCGAGAACGAGCTCTTTTTTTATTCAAAGAGCTTAATGCCGAGACGGCGAATCATCTTGTGGGTCTGATGATATTTCTGAATATCGACGATTCTACCCAAGAGCAATTTTTATTTATAAACTCTACGGGTGGAGGAGTAATGCATGGTCTAGCTGTTCATAATACAATCAATTTTGTGATACCAGATGTACATACACTCTGTCTGGGAGTAGCCGCTTCAATGGCAGCTTTTATCCTGGCCGGAGGCGCACCGACTAAACGTACAGCATTCCCTAACGCTTGGCGCCAATGAGGTTTTATTTGAAAGAAAAAAGACGACTATGCCTTCGCCATATGAAAAATGAATCTTCCTATGAAATAGGAATAAAAAGTAATAATAGCATGGCACATTGAATTCGATATACAAAAGTTTTTGTCAAAGCATTAGATTATGTATCGAGAGAGTAGTATGAGATAAAAGGTATTTCCGATGTGTTCTTATCTATCGGCAGTGCCATTCAGCGTCACAAACTTTTTTTCACCCAGCAGAGGTCTTAATAACATTTTTGTTCGGAACTAGTGAAAAAAACAGATTCTTTTTTCCTTAGGTTAGTTAATTAACTAAAAAGCAACTTTGGGATTGCTTAATCATAGACAAAAAAGAACTATAGAAAGCAACGGAGCCATCATAGTAGTTTTGAACTCCCATGAAAGGAAGGGTGGTAATTTGATCATTTTCGGATCGGGGTCTAATCAATCCTATTTGTCTCTGTCGTTGGGGCGGTGGAAGGATCGGATCCATTTTCTTCCCGAGCCGTATGCAATGTTATAGAACGATGCCTGTACGGTTGTTCAATTCGATCTTTTTTTCTTGCACTTTGTTCTCTTTTATCTTCCCGTCATCATGTGCAATAGAAAAAGATTTGATTTTGTTATATCATCAGGGTAATGATCCACCAACCGACTAGTAGTTTTATTCAAGGCTACCTGGAAGAGGTAATCATGGACACGGATCTGGTGTTAAAACTACGTGCAGAGATCGCAAACTTTTTTGTACAAAAATCGCACAAACCTTTTTGGATGGTCTACGAAGACATGGAAAGAGATGCTTTTCTGTCACCAGAAGAAGCCAAAGCTTACGGAATTGTTGATAGGGTAGGGGTTCCAGAGCTTAAAAAGGGTAAAGAGCCTAAATGATATTAACCTATATTTTGCGTAAATCTTCAATTTAAGTACCCCTAGCAACCGAGCTGACTCGGAATAATCCGGTTAGGTCGGAATAATCTGGTTAGGGTGGATCTAAACCCTCTAATTAGATCTATATGTATGACTCAACATGCCAACTATTAACCAACTTATTAGAAAGATAAGACAGCCAATCAGACATGTTACAAAATCTCCTGCTCTTAAGAGATGCCCTCAACGTCGAGGAACGTGTACTAGGTTGTATGTGCGACTCGTTAAGATCATGAGCTAGAACAAAGGAAAGCGAACAAGTTTCCAGTATCAAAGCTCAATATGGGTGAATAAGGCTGGAAGGAAAAAATGAACTCTATTTACGATCTAAAAAACGAAAAGAGATCATATGCCTTTCATTGTGTAGGAAATTTATGGTTTCCCGTGGTGTAAATTCCATCACCGCAATTTCAGAAGTCTCCATTGGTAGCAAATGCTTATCCATTAAGCGGAGAAACTCTTGGTTTCAATTTCAAAGATTCGGCCACCCTTCTGCAAGAACGGACTAACAAGGTCAGCTATCCAGCCAATCCTCATCATTAAATACCGTTACTGTATAGGTGGATCTCGTTGTGAAGACCTAGTTACTGGATAATTCATGGGTAGAGCTAAAGAATGTGAACTATACAAGTTCCCAATAGCAGTAATTAACGGAAGTGAAAAGCTCCGGTGTATAGAGAAGACCTCACCGTTTACGAAGTAACCATAGAAACGATGGAATCCACGATTACTTTATAATTGAAATTTTTTTAGACCTAGTAGAATCCAATTTGAAATTGTGAACCAAAAAAACGGTCTAGAAAAAAAATGAAAAATCGTGGTTGGGAAGGTTATCGTAGCTAAAGCCATTGGAATTTTTTTTTTATACATTGGAAAAACCGATTGGGTTATTACTGCATTCAGTATTTGACAAAGTTTGATTTATACATATTCAATGACCAGAACTAGACGGGGATTTATAGCTCGGAGACGTAGAAGTAAAGCACGTTCATTTATAGCAAGCTTTCGGGGAGGTCTTTTAAGGCCTCAACAAGACATAAGAGCTTTGGCTTCGTCTCATCGGGATAGGAATGGGCAAAAACGCAATTTTCGTCGTTTGTGGATCACTCGAATCAATTCCGTAATTCGAGGCGGATGGATATATTATACCTACAGTAAATTAATCCATGATCTATACAAGAGACAGTTGCTTCTTAATCGTAAAATACTTGCACAAATAGCTATAGCAAATCAACAATGTCTTTATCTAATTTCCAATGAAATCATAAAAAACGCAAATTGGAAAGAATCTGCCGTAGTAATTTAAACGGCCTTCCCCGGAGAATGACCTCCGGGAAAGTAGCGTCAAAAGAAATCAAAAAATAGGGCCTATATGCATAAAAATCGCGCTAACATGGACGGTAATATTTTGCGTCTTTTTTTGGAGCTGAAAACTAATTCGTACTTGGCTCGACTTTACCTCCGTTATCTTTTAAGGTGGGGACTTGAAAAAAATTCTTTGAGTCACCGAATCGCCCTTACATATTTATTCAATAACGGATTCAGAACAAATTCCTTGGTTGATAGGCTGGCACTTACATATGTGTTACATGGCGGTCTGAAAAAAAATTCCTTAGTTGCCAGACTAGTGCGTGCCTATCTTGTGAAGAGGGGGCTTGCAAAACATTCCCTGTTTAACACCATGGCACGCGCATTTAGCGATCTTTTGAAAAAGGGGGATCAAACAAAAAATTTGCTTGAGACAATGGCCTTTATGTATTTAGTGAAGCGGTGTAACGACGCTGTTGATAAGGGCCTGTCCGTGAACGGTTTGGGAGACGTCTTCGACCTTGCTCAAGTGGAAGGCATCCACTTAATTGATCAAAATTTTGAAGTACTTTCAAAAACTCGGATGGCTTGGCAAACGGCAAAAACTGCCGTTCACTTCCGATCCATCCGAGCATTCTACCAAGAAACCAGTGACGAGTTCCGAGATACCGCGGAGATGGGATATTGGACCGGTGCTCTCGAACGTTTACGCCAGTTGGAACAAGAGGAAACAGAGTGCGATTAAGAGCACGGGCTTGCAAAACGCTATTTATTATTTATTCGATACGCTATTATAATAGACTATCGAGTAAATAATAATAAGAGATACAAATAGTAAATCGAGGTACACATTTTATGACAATTTTTAACTTTCCCTCTGTTTTGGTACCTTTAGTAGGCTTAGTATTTCCGGCAATCACAATGGCGTCTTTATTTCTTTATGTTCAAAAAAATAAGATTGTTTAGAAGCAATGGGATAAAATCTCAGTCGTTTGGTATAACCGCCAATATTAGTGAACGATGGTATACGCCAGCTTCCGTCGAAAAACTCTTCTATCGGCAGAACCGCGAGGGTAAATCGAGTATGTCGAAATCTTTAGTGGGGTCGTATGAAGGATATGTTAGTAGTTTAGATCGAATCAATGTCATGAATTATTCTTTAACTGAATTATTTGTAAAAGCTCCGATGAAACTAGCGCTAATTGATGCGAGTTACTTCGGAAATAGAAGTCAAATTCATTTTGGATATTCTCTCAATTCCAAGAAACTAAAACTGGAGCAAGGATGAATTGTCGATCAGAACATATATGGATAGAACCTATAAAGGGATCTCGAAAAACAAGTAATTTCTGCTGGACTGTTATCCTTTTTTTCGGTTCATTAGGATTTTTGTTGGTTGGAACTTCCAGTTATCTTGGTAGAACTTGGATATCTTTATTTCCGTTTCAACAAATTGTTTTTTTTCCCCAAGGGATTGTGATGTCTTTCTATGGGATCTCGGGTCTTTTTATTAGCTCCTATTTATGGTGCACAATTTCTTGGAATGTAGGTAGTGGTTATGATCGATTCGATCGAAAAGAAGGAATCGTGTGTATCTTTCGTTGGGGATTTCCCGGGAAAAATCGGCGGATCTTTCTCCGATTCCTTATAAAAGATATTCAGTCCGTCCGAATAGAAGTTCGGGAGGGTCTTTATGCTCGGCGTGTACTTTATATGGATATCCGAGGACAAGGAGCCCTTCCATTGACTCGTACGGATGAGAATTTGACTGTGTGGGAAATGGAACAAAAAGCTGCGAAATTGGCCTATTTCTTGCGTGTACCCATTGAAGTTTTTTGAGAAACTTCCTTCAATTATTTGCTCTCTGACTCCTAGTCAGTGAAATTTTCAAAATCTTTTTTATTTTTCTTGACGAATCAAATGGTAGTTCTTTCGTCTCACAATAGGAATCATATTCAGTCCTTAAAGTTGTTCGTTCAGGGACGTTTCGAAAAAAAAAAGATACTTTTCCTCAGTTAAGTTGATCGATCGAAAAAAGATGTTCTGGAGTCTTTAGTTATGAAAATTCGAAGTAGCTTCTTAAGTAAATTTCTGGACGCTTGATCGATTCCAGAACTAGGGCCTAACGCACAAAGAAAACGATTAAATAGATTCGATACCTTGGCATCGAACTCGTGGGTAAGCGCAATATTAGCGGGCCGCGAGTCGACGACGGAGGGAATTCAGTAACAATTTATAGATGAAAAAATGACAAAAAAGAAAGCATTCACTCCTCTTTTATCTCTTGCATCTATAGTCTTTTTACCCCGGTCTATTTCTCTCTTATTTACGAAAAGTATAGAATCGTGGGTTATTAATTGGTGGAATATTGCGCAATCCGAAACTTTTTCGAACGATATTCAAGAAAAGAGTATTCTTGAAAAATTTATAGACTTAGACGAACTTCTCCTCTTGGACGCAATGATCAAGGAATACGCGGAAACACCGCCCCAAAACCTTCTACAGAATGAAACAATCCAATTAATCAAGATGCACAATGAGGGTCGTATTCATATGATTTTATACTTCTCGACCAATTTGCTCTCTTTCCTTATTCTAAGTAGTTATTCTCTTTTCGGTAATAAAGAACTTGGGATTCTTAACTCATGGACTCAGGAATTCCTATATAACTTAAGTGACACAACAAAAGCGCTGTCTATTCTTTTAGTCGCCGATTTGTGTCTCGGATTTCATTCGACGCGCGGTTGGGAACTACTAATTAGCTCTGTCTACAAAGATTTTGGATTTGTTCATAATGAACAAATTCTATCTTGTCTTGTTTGTATTCTTCCAGTCATTCTCGATAGCATTTTTAAATATTGGGTTTTCTATTATTTAAATCGTCTATCTCCGTCACTTGTAGTGATTTATCATTCCATAAGTGAAAACTGATCTATGAATAGGAAATTCCTCACATTAGAATATTTTTGACTCTCTAGTTGTAGATAAGGACAAC